AGAAGAGGGATTCACCGAAGAAGATCCTCCTCCTTCCCTTTTTTCGGACGAAAAGGAGGATCCGGACAAAATGGATGAAACGGAAAAGATCCGAGTGAATGGAAAGGACAAAACAAAGGATGAATTCAACTTGCACTTAAAAGAAGCATGCTATAAAAACAGCCCAACTTATTATTCTGGCAATCAAGATATTTCGAAGTTAGAAATACTTAAAGAAGAAAAGAAAAACCTCTTCTGGTTTGAAAAACCCCTTCTTTCTCTGCTTTTCGACTATAAACGTTGGAATCGTCCAACGCGATATATAAAAAACAATCGATTTGAAAATGCGGTAAGAAAGGAAATGTCACAATATTTTTTTTATACATGTAAAAATGATGGAAAACAAAGAATTTCTTTTACATATCCACCCAGTTTATCCATTTTCTGGGAAATGATACAAAGAAAGATTTCTTTGTCTACAACAGAAAAATTCTTATACGATGAACTATACAATTATTGGATTTATAACAATGAACAAAAAAAAAACAGCTTAAGCAATGAATTTGCTAATAGAATTGCAGTTCTAGACAAAGGACTTTTTTATATAGATGGACTCGATAAAAAAACTCGATTATGCAATGAGAAAACGAAAAAGGAATATTTGCCAAAAATAAATGATCCTTTCTTAAATGGATCCTATCGTGGAATAATAAAAAAATGCTTTTCACCCTCTATTATAAATGAAACTGCAGTCAAAAATAGGATAGATGGAATTTTTATAAATAAGATTCATAGTATTCTTAGTAATGATTATAATTACCACGAATTTGAACAGAAAAAAGATGCATTTAAAAAAAAATCAATATCAAAAGAAATTAGGCATTTCATGCAGTTAATGAGTCAATTTTATGGGGAATCAACATTCAATCTGAAAGGAATTTCTTTACTTCCAGAAGAAGTACAAATTGGTTCAGAAGATCAAGAAAAATTTTGTAAATTTTTAGTTGATGCAATCATAGGACTAAAAATAAATAAGAAATTAATAAAAAAATCAATTGGAATAAAAGATATTAGTAAAAAAGTTCCACGCTGGTCATACAAATTAATTGATGATTTAGAACAGCAAGAAAGAAAAAAGGAAGATGACGTACCAAGAGATCATCAAATTCGCTCAAGGAAAGCTAAACGTGTAGTTATTTTTAATAATAACGAGGATAATCTCAAGATTAATAAAAAAGATCCAAAAAAATCTAATCAAGAAGTAGCTTTGATACGTTATTCACAACAATCAGATTTTCGTCGAAATATAATAAAAGGTTCCATGCGTGTTCAAAGACGTAAAATTGTTTTTTTGGAATTTTTTCAAGCAAATATCCATTCACCACTGTTTTTAGACAGAATAGATAAATCTTCTTTTTCTTCTGTTAACATTTCAAAATTAATTAAACAAATTTTTAGAAATTTTATAGGAAAAACAAGAGAATTTCAAATTTCGGATTATACAGAAGAGAAAAAAAAAGAATACAAAAGAGACGAAGAAAAAAGAAAAGAAAAAACACGAATAGAAATAGCTGAAGCTTGGGATACCATTATATTTGCTCAAGTAATAAGAGGTTTGATGTTAGTAACTCAGTCCACTTTTAGAAAATATTTTATATTACCTTTTTTCATAATAGCAAAAAATATGGGTCGTATAGTTTTATTCCAACTTCCCGAGTGGTCTGAGGATTTTAAAGAGTGGAATAAAGAAATGCATGTTAAATGTACCTATAATGGTGTTCAGTTATCAGAAACAGAATTTCCTAAAAATTGGTTAAAAGATGGTATTCAAATAAAGATACTATTTCCTTTCTGTATAAAACCTTGGCACAGATCAAAACTAAGACCTTTTTATCAAGAGCAAATGAAAAAACAAAATAAAAAGGATAGCTTTTGTTTTTTAACAGTTTGGGGACTGGAAACAGAATTTCCTTTTGGTTCCTCCCGAAAACGACCTTCTTTTTTTAAACCTATTTATAAAGAAGTCAAAAAAAATTTAAAAAAAATTACAAGGAAACATTTCCAAGTTTTAAAAAATGTCATTGTCAAAGATAAAATCGAATTTTTTCTAAAGGTTCCAAAGGAAACAAAAATTTTTTTTTTTAAAAGCCTTCTTTTTTTTAAAAAAATAAAAAAAAAATTTTCAATGGTAAGCCAAACTTTTGTATTTGGATTGGGAGAAGAATCTCGTGAAATAAAAAAAGAAAAAAATTTGACAATCAATAATCATATGGTTCATGAATCATCCATTCAAACCCAATGGATAAACTATTCAGATTCAGTGATAGAACAAAAAACGCAAAATATAGCTAATAGAACAAGGACAATAAAAAATCAAATAGAAAAAGAAAAAAAAAATGGATTTCATACTATAAAATTTATAATTAAGCATAAAAGAATATCTTATGGTACTCAAAACTTAGAATCATCCCAAAATTTGGGTCAGATATTAAAAAGAAGAAATACTCGATTAATTCGTAAATCAAAAAAATTACAAAATTTTTTTAGGGAAAGAATATCCGTAGATATATTTTTATATATTATTAATATTTCTCGAATTAAGATAAAACTTTTGCTTGAATCAACAAAGCATTTTAGTGAAAAACCCGTTGACAATAATAATAAAAATCAAGAAAGGGTTGAAAAAAAAAAAAAAATTCAATTTATAAAATCACTTTTTTTTGTTATTAGTCATATTCATAAGAATTCTAAAATTCTTTCAGATTTATCTTTTTTGTCACAAGCCTATATATTTTTCAAATTATTAGAAGCCGAATTTATTAACTTATATAAATTTAAATTAAGTTCTGTCCTTCAATATCGCGGAACACAAAGAATAATTCCTTCTAAGTTAAAGACTAAAAAACGTCAAAATTCTGGACTGAATCCATGGAAAAATAGGTTAATTATTAAAAATAATTATCAATACGATTTATCGCAGATAAACTGGTTTCAATTCGGACCAAAAAATTGGCGCAATCAAGTCACTGAATTTTGTGAGATTGAAAATAAAAACTTCCAAAAAATAAAAAGGAATTCATATAAAAAAAACGAATTACTTAATTACAAAAATACAAAAAATTCTGAAAAACGTTTCTTTTTTTTGCTGGATCAAAAAGATAATTTAAAAAAAACCTATAGATATAATATTTTATCCTATAATTTTATTTTTTATGAAGATAAGAAGGATTCATATAGTTGTGGAGAACCATTACAAGTAAAAAAAAAGCAAGAATTATCTTATATTTATAATTACAATATAGCTAAAGACAAATTTATTTATATGTGGTGGAGTACTCCTATCACTAATCGTTTAGGAATAAAATTTATGGATATAGAGATAAATACAGATAGAAAATATTGTGATTGGAAAATTATCTTTTTTTTTCTTAGAAACAAAATCGACATTGAGACTTGGATCAATATTAGTAATAGTACTGAAAATATTAAGATTGAACTTAAAAATTATAAAATTGTTGATAAAATAGAAAATAAAGATCTTTTTTATCGTACAATTTATAAAGAAATTAACAAATTAAAAAAAAAAATTTTTGATTGGATGGGGATGAATGAAGAAATACTAAGTCGTCCTATATCAAATCTAGAATTTTTGTTCTTCCCAGAATTTTTTTTACTTTTTAATGCATATAAAATAAAACCTTGGCTTATACCAATAAATTTACTTTTTTCAAATTGTAATGTAAGTGATAATTTTAGCGAAAATAAAAAAGGGAATCCTTTTACAACATCTATAATATCAAATGAAAAAAAATATCTTGAATTAGAGAATAGGAATCAAGACGAAAAAGAGCTCAAAAGTCAAAGAGATCGCGGGTCTGATGTTCAAAAAAAATCCGAGTCTCTCAGCTCAAATCACCAAAAAGATATTCAAGAAAATTTTATAGAATCATATATTAAAAATCGCAGAAAAAAAAAACAAGACAAGAGTAGTCCAGAAGCCGAACTCAATTTATTCCTTAAAAGGTTTTTGTTTTTTCAATTGAAATGGGACGATTCTTTGAATCAAAAATTGATCAATAATATCAAAGTTTACAGTCTCCTGCTTAGATTAAAAAATCCACGGGAAATTACAATATCCTCGATTGAAAGAAGAGAAATGAGTCTGAATATAATGCTGATTCAGAAAGATTTAACTCTTACCCAATTGATAAAAGGGGGGATATTTTTTATTGAACCTATGCGTCTGTCTGTAAAGGGCGATGGAGAATTTATTCGGTATCAAACCATAGCTATTTCATTCATTCATAAGAATAAACACCAAAATAATCAAAACATCGACAATATTGATAAGAGGACTCCGGATGAATGGATTACCAGATATCAAACAGTGATGAAAACTAGAGATAAAAGCTATTTTGATTTACTTGTTCCTGCAAAGATTTTTTCGTCCAGGCGCCGTAAAGAATTGAGAATTCTAATTTGTTTGAATTCAAGTAATAATAATGGTAGGTATAGGAATACAGTATCTTACAACGGGAATCCTAAAAAAAACTGTAGTCAATTTTGTGATGAAAACAATCAAAAATTAAACGTCTTTCTTTGGCCTAATTATCAACTAGAAGATTTAGCCGGTATAAATCGTTATTGGTTTAATACTAATAACGGTAGTCGTTTTAGTATATTAAGAATACATATGTATCCACGATTAAAAATGTATTTATGATACATTTATCTTATATATTCCCTATCCATTATCTGCTAGATAAATAGATGCCCATGCGTCTTGGGCTTCAATTCTGATATATGATACTAAATTTATAACATATCATCATCAATTAGATCTAAAAAAGAATTGCCAGAAAAAAAAAAATAAGGAAATGTGTATACGAGGCTAAATGGGCTGGAATTATTATTCCTGATCGAGAAAATTTCATATTTGGGAAATAAAAAAAAAGGAAGGTTAATAATTTATGAACAAAAATTCATTGATTTCGCATGAAAAAAAAGAAGAAAACAAGGGATCTGTTGAATTTCAAGTTTTCTGTTTTACCAATAAGATACGAATACTCACTTCACATTTGAAATTGCATAAAAAAGATTATTCATCTCAGAGAGGTCTACGACAAATTCTAGGAAAACGTCAACGACTACTGGGTTTTTTATCAAAAAAAAATAGAATACGTTATAAAGAATTAATCAGTCAATTAAACATTCGAGAGCGAAAAACCCGTTAATTTTAAGAGTTGTTTTGAATTATTTGATTTATTCGATCTTGAATTTTGATGAACTTTTTTTCGGCAATTCATGGAAAAATTAATTCATGAAAGAATGAATCGGGGCAAAACTTATGACTGTACCAATTACAAGAAAAGATCTCATGATAGTCAATATGGGCCCTCAACACCCATCAATGCATGGCGTTCTCCGACTTATTGTTACTTTAGATGGCGAAGAGGTTATTGACTGTGAACCCATATTGGGGTATTTACACAGGGGGATGGAGAAAATTGCAGAAAACCGAACAATTATACAGTATCTGCCTTATGTAACACGTTGGGATTATTTAGCTACTATGTTCACAGAAGCAATAACTATAAATGGACCCGAGCAGTTGGGAAATATTCAAGTACCTAAAAGGGCTAGCTATATCAGAGTTATTATGTTGGAGTTAAGTCGTATAGCTTCTCATTTGTTATGGCTCGGCCCTTTTATGGCAGATATTGGTGCGCAGACCCCCTTTTTTTATATTTTCAGAGAAAGAGAATTAATATATGATTTATTTGAAGCGGCCACCGGTATGAGAATGATGCATAATTTTTTTCGTATTGGGGGAGTAGCTGCCGATCTACCTTATGGGTGGATAGATAAATGTTTAGATTTTTGTGATTATTTTTTAACAGGACTTACTGAATACCAGCAACTGATTACGCGAAATCCTATTTTTTTAGAACGAGTTGAGGGGGTAGGTGTTATTGGCGAAGAAGAGGCAAAAAACTGGGGCTTATCAGGACCAATGCTACGCTCTTCCGGAATACTATGGGATCTTCGTAAAGTTGATCATTATGAGTGTTATGACGAATTTGATTGGGAAGTCCAGTGGCAAAAGGAAGGGGATTCTTTAGCTCGTTATTTAGTACGAATAGGTGAAATGGCAGAATCCATTAAAATTATTCAACAAGCTCTAGAAGGAATTCCGGGGGGGCCCTATGAGAATTTAGAAATTCGACGCTTTGATAGGATAAAAAATCCTGAATGGAATGATTTTGACTATCGATTTATTAGTAAAAAGCCGTCTCCTACTTTTGAATTGTCGAAACAAGAACTTTATGTGAGAGTCGAAGCCCCAAAAGGAGAGTTAGGGATTTTTTTGATAGGAAATCAGGGTGTTTTTCCTTGGAGATGGAAAATTCGCCCACCCGGTTTTATCAATTTGCAAATTCTTCCTCAGTTAGTTAAAAAAATGAAATTGGCCGATATTATGACGATATTAGGTAGTATAGATATCATTATGGGAGAAGTTGATCGTTGAAATGATAATTGATACAACAAAAATACAAAAAATAAATTCTTTTTACAGATTGGAATCTTTAAAAGAGATTTTTGGGACTATATGGATACTTTTACCTATTTTTATTCTTATATTGGGAATCACAATAGGCGTACTAGTAATCGTATGGTTAGAAAGAGAAATATCCGCGGGTATACAACAACGTATTGGACCGGAATATGCTGGTCCTTTGGGAATTCTACAAGCTTTAGCAGACGGAACAAAATTACTTTTTAAAGAAAACCTTCTTCCATCTAGAGGGGATATACGTTTATTTAGTATCGGACCCTCTATAGTCGTCATATCTATTCTACTTAGTTATTCAGTAATTCCTTTTGGTTATAACTTTGTTCTAGCCGACCTTAGTATTGGTGTTTTTTTATGGATCGCTTTTTCAAGTATTGCTCCAATTGGGCTTCTTATGTCAGGATATGGATCAAATAATAAATATTCCTTTTTAGGTGGTCTACGGGCTGCTGCCCAATCAATTAGTTATGAAATACCATTAACTCTATGTGTCTTATCAATATCTCTACGTGTGATTCGTTAAGGCCTACGTCTTCAATTTTAGGTTTTATAAGATAAGTTATTAAAAAGATATCTTCATTTTTTATTCACCATAGAGGGTTGATAAATTAAATCTGATAGTTAGATGAGTGAAAAAAAACAGTTTATAAATTCGCAGTAAAAAAAACTCATTTCCTATGTACAAGAGTTAAACGAAAATAAACATAAGCAGTCAAGACTGTTTATCCCCAAGATTTTTTTATTAGTAATTATAACTTGAAGCGGGTTGAAAAAAAAAAATTTTTTGGGTTTTTTTTATAAAAAAAAGTGGATGATTAGGAACACTAAAGTACACAAAGGGTTCGTTATAGAGATTTTATAGGTTATCCTAAGTTTACATAAAAGAAATACTAATTTGAGGCTTAAAATTGGTAGAAATTTTCAAGTAGTACTCCCAGAAATTCCGATCCAGAGTATGCTCCTATCCACCCATTAATTGAATAACTATCAGGAACGAAAGAATCCTTTAACTTTTTTTTTAAGCCTAAATAGACAAAAAATGTACTAAAAAAAATTTATTTACAAAAATGCTTTTTTTCGCTATACCTATTAATGGAAATATCATTTTTGTCATGGTATAAGTCATGAATGAGTGTTTAAGTCTAAAAAAAATAAGATTAAATTTATCTTTTTTTTTTAATGAGTATTTTATTCAAGGATTAATTAAGTTATTACTCAAAAAAAATGGAGTCAGTCAAAGGATGAGATAAATTCCGAAGCACTTTTTTAGTATTGCAGACAGAATTTCATTGGTTTAATTCAGGATCTTTCGGTTTATTTTGACTTTATTTATCCTACAAGTATATCAGTAAAGAATACCGAATCAATTCTTAGATTTATTGACGGCCCTCGGGGAGCCGTATGAGGTGAAAATCTCATGTACGGTTCTGTAATAGCGATGACAAGAGTGATCTGATCATCGACTATGATTATCTAACAGTTCAAGTACAATTGATATAGTTGAGGCGCAGTCAAAATATGGTATTTTGGGGTGGAATTTGTGGAGGCAACCTATAGGATTTATTGTTTTTATAATTTCTTCTCTAGCAGAATGCGAGAGATTACCTTTTGATTTACCAGAAGCAGAAGAAGAATTAGTAGCAGGTTATCAAACCGAATATTCAGGTATTAAATTTGGTTTATTTTACGTCGCTTCCTATCTAAATCTACTAATTTCGTCATTATTTGTAACAGTTCTTTACTTGGGTGGTTGGGATTTTTCAATTCCAGACATGTACATTCCTGAGTTTTTTGAAATAAATAAGGAAGGAGTCTTTGGAACAGCATTGGGTTTTTTAATTACATTAGTGAAAACTTTTTTGTTCTTATTCATTCCTATCGCAACAAGATGGACTTTACCTAGACTGAGAATGGACCAATTATTAAATCTTGGGTGGAAATTTCTTTTACCTATTTCTTTAGGTAATCTATTATTAACAACTTCTTCCCAACTTCTTTCATTATAAAAATAAAAAAATATATATGTATTTGATACTCACTAAAATTAAAATTTATCGCAAACAAGAGAAAGAAACAATTTTTTTTTTTAGTATATGTTCCCTATGATAACCGGGTTGATCAATTATGGTCAACAAACAGTACGCGCGGCAAGGTACATTGGTCAAGGTTTTATGATTACCCTATCTCATGCCAATCGTTTACCTGTAACTATTCAATATCCTTATGAAAAATTGATCGCCTCAGAACGGTTTCGTGGTCGAATACACTTTGAGTTTGATAAATGTATTGCTTGTGAAGTATGTGTTCGTGTATGTCCTATAGATTTGCCTGTTGTTGATTGGAAATTGGAAATGGATATTCGAAAAAAACGATTGCTTAATTATAGCATTGATTTCGGAATCTGTATATTTTGTGGTAATTGTGTTGAGTATTGTCCAACAAATTGTTTATCAATGACTGAAGAATATGAGCTCTCTACTTATGATCGTCATGAATTAAATTATAATCAAATTGCTTTGGGTCGTTTACCCATATCAATAACAGATGATTACACAATTCGAACAATTATGAATACACCTCAAACAACAGAAAAATCCTGTGATTAAAAAAAACTTTCTAATTACTAAATGACTAAATTCACAAAGTACCTTTAATTTTTAAACAAAATTTGAATTTAAAATTGTAGGGATTTTAAATTCAAAAAATTTATTTTTTTCTTGGTCAAAAAAAATGTGAACTATTGGCTATTCTATTAATTGGTGAAAAAAATGGGTTTTGAAAATATTTTTTATAAATTTTTTTTTATTAAAAAAAAAAAAGAAAAACTGCAATGGGTCTAAAAATTTTACCCTTTTTTTTAAAGCAGTACACATTAGGATTTAACAATTAGGAATGCACGAATCCTTTTTTCTGTTCAATTCAATAAGATCATGAAACCTTCTTATTTTTTTTATCTCTTAATTTTATATATAATGGATTTACCTGGACCAATACATGATTTTCTTTTAGTCTTTCTGGGAATAGGTCTTATATTAGGAGGTCTAGGAGTAGTATTATTTCACAATCCAATTTTTTCTGCCTTTTCGTTGGGATTGGTTCTTGTTTGTATATCTTTATTCTATATTCTAGCCAATTCGCATTTTGTAGCTTCGGCACAACTCCTTATTTATGTGGGAGCTATAAATATTTTAATAATATTTGCTGTAATGTTCATGAATGGGCCAGAATATGACACAAATTTGCGTTTGTGGACTGTTGGGGATAACGTTACTTCGTTGATTTGTACAAGTCTTTTTGTTTCATTAATTTTTACTATTCTAAATACGTCATGGTATGGTATTATTTGGACTACAAAATCAAACCAGATTCTTGAACAAGATTTTATAACTACGAGTCAACAAATAGGAATTAATTTATCAACAAAATTTTTTCTTCCTTTTGAGCTCATTTCTATAATTCTTTTAGTTGCGTTAATAGGCGCAATTGCTGTGGCACGTCAATAATTCATTTTAAAAACCAGCAATAAAAAAAGTTTCTCATATTCAGATTGGTTTAGAAACTTTGAGTTCGATTTCTTATTACCAATATATTTTTTTCTTTTTTTTGAACTTATGGTATTCTAGTCAATCAAATGGATTTAATTGTGGTTTATATTGAAAAAAATATTCATAAGGAGTTGGTCAATGATGCTCGAACATGTACTTGTTTTGAGTGCTTATTTATTTTCTATCGGAATCTATGGATTAGTCACGAGCCGGAATTTGGTTCGGGCTCTTATGTGTCTTGAACTTATATTGAATGCAGTTAATCTAAATTTTGTAACATTTTCTGATTTTTTTGATAGCCGCCAATTAAAAGGAAATATTTTCTCAATTTTTGTTATAGCTATTGCAGCCGCTGAAGCAGCTATTGGCCTTGCTATTGTTTCGTCAATTTATCGTAACAGAAAATCAACCCGTATCAATCAAACCAATTTATTGAATAAATAGTCTTTTTTTCTATATTATATTTTAAAAAAATTAATTTATTATTATAATTATATCAATATAATATTATAATTGTAATTATAAGTTCAATTTAGATTACTCGATATCGCACTTTAAAGTATAACATACTGTAAGAAGTCAAAGTATTTTGGACCTCTTTTCTATTTATTTTGTAGTAAGTCACCAATCCAAACCAGAAGTAGATTGATTCAAAAAATTCTGGTAAATCATCGATTCGTCTGGTATTTTAATATGTACTTCATTTACTTTAGTAGAACTAGATCGAAAATTAATGAAATTTAAAAAATTAAAGATCCTATGTCACATTCAGTAAAGATTTATGATACATGTATAGGGTGTACTCAATGTGTTCGAGCTTGCCCCACGGATGTATTAGAAATGATACCTTGGGACGGGTGTAAGGCTAAACAAATAGCTTCTGCTCCAAGAACGGAGGATTGTGTTGGTTGTAAGAGATGTGAATCCGCCTGTCCAACAGATTTTTTAAGCGTTCGAGTTTATTTATGGAATGAAACAACTCGGAGCATGGGTCTAGCTTATTGAGACGTTCCAGAACATTTCATTTGAATCCATTTTTTCAATTTGGATTTTTTTTACTGACAAAAACCCGTACCGGAAAAGAAATTTCTTTTCCGGTACGGGTTTTTTTTGCCCAAGTGTATCTTGTCTTTACCACGAATTCTTTTCCTTGGTTAACAACAATTGTAGGTTTACCCATATTTGCAGGTTCTTTAATTTTCGTTCTTCCTCATAGAGGAAATAAAATAATTCGTTGGTATACTATTACCATAGCTACTATAGAGCTACTTCTAACAACCTATGTATTTTGTTATCATTTCCAACCAGACGACCCATTAATCCAACTGGCAGAAGATTTTAAATGGATAAACTTTTTTGATTTCCACTGGAGATTGGGAATAGATGGATTTTCGATAGGACCCGTTTTACTGACGGGATTCATCACTACTTTAGCTACTTTAGCAGCTTTTCCAGTTACTCGAGATTCCCGATTATTCCACTTTCTAATGTTAGCAATGTACAGTGGTCAAATAGGATCATTTTCGTCCCGAGACCTTTTACTTTTTTTCATAATGTGGGAATTAGAATTAATTCCTGTTTATCTACTTTTATCCATGTGGGGCGGAAAGAAACGTCTTTACTCCGCTACTAAATTTATTTTGTATACGGGGGGGGGTTCCATTTTTCTATTAATGGGAGTTCTGGGTATTGGTTTATACGGTTCTACTGAACCTACCTTAAATTTTGAAATGTTAGTTAATCAATCGTATCCCCTAGCATTAGAAATAATATTCTATATTGGGTTTTTTATTGCTTTTGCTGTTAAATTACCAATTATACCGTTACATACATGGTTACCAGATACCCATGGGGAAGCCCATTATAGTACTTGTATGCTTCTAGCGGGAATCTTATTAAAAATGGGAGCATATGGGTTGGTTCGGATCAATATGGAATTATTGCCTCATGCTCATTCGATCTTTTCTCCTTGGTTGATAATAATCGGCACAATGCAAATAATCTATGCAGCTTTAACATCTCTTGTACAACGTAATTTAAAAAAAAGAATAGCCTATTCTTCTGTATCGCACATGGGTTTTATAATTATAGGAATTAGTTCTATAACTGAAACGGGACTTAATGGAGCTTTTTTACAAATAATCTCTCATGGATTTATTGGTGCTGCACTTTTTTTCTTAGCGGGCACTAGTTACGATAGAATACGTCTTGTTTATCTTGACGAAATGGGCGGAATAGCTATTCCAATGCCAAAAATTTTTACACTATTCAGTAGCTTTTCAATGGCATCCCTTGCGTTACCAGGCATGAGTGGTTTCGTTGCGGAATTAATCATCTTTTTCGGAATAATTACTAACCAAAATTTAGTTTTAACGACAAAAATACTAATTACTTTTGGAATGGCAATTGGAATAATATTAACTCCTATTTATTCATTATCTATGTTACGTCAAATGTTTTATGGATATAAGTTATTTAATATTAAAAACTCTGCTTTTTTGGATGCGGGGCCACGAGAATTTTTTGTTTCGATTTCTATCTTTATACCAGTAATTGGTGTTGGCGTTTATCCAGATTTTGTTCTTTCATTATCTGCTGAGAAGGTGGAAACTATTCTATCAAAATTTTTTTATAGATAAGTTTCATCTCATTTAATGAAATGAAAAAAGTAGTCTTCTTTATCTTTATATTTGTAAGAAGAATGACTAAATTGGAATTCTAATCGGGCTTTTTTGGCGTTTGTGAGAACCATTTAAATGGTTCTCACCTGTTTATAAGTTTATAAGAACGGCCTTGTCCTATGTTTGTATTCGTAGGGTCCTCTCTTTACTTCAATTTAATTAATGAATGAACCATAACTATGTAGCCCTATTCCTAAGAGATTGACTCCAAAATAGCATATCCAAATTATAAGAAAGCCTATAAAAGCTACAATTGCAGAATTTGCATCCTGAAAATTTATATTTGTTCTAATATGTAAATAAATTGCAAATACAATCCAAGTAATAAAAGCCCAAGTTTCCTTTGGATCCCAATTCCAATATGATCCCCACGCTTCATTGGCCCATACTGCTCCTGAAAGAATACCTACGGTTAAAAGGATAAATCCTAAACTAATAACACGATAACTCCAATGATCTAGTTGTTGAATCAATTGAGACCTGTAATAATTTTTAACCGAAAAAGGTGAAACGCTTTCTAAAAAAAAGCCTTTTTCGTTCATGTGTTGAATCTCACTGAAAAAAAGGAATTGCTTTAAAAAATGTTTTTTTTTATCAAAAAACGTTATTATATTTTTTTGAAATAGAATGCTTAGAAGTGCTACTGATAATAATGATCCGCATAAAAGAGCTGCATAACCTAGGACCATCATACTTACGTGCATCATTAACCAATGGGATTGAAGAGCCGGTACTAATAGTGAAGATTGATGCATTTCCTTTAAAAGGCCTGAAGTAGCAAACCCTTGCGTAAAAATAGCACTTGGTGCAGTTATTGCACTTAAATACCTTTTTTGTTTTTTTAAATATGGAATATTATGAATAATGTAAAAACTCCAAGAAAGAAAGATTAATGATTCATATAGATCACTTAATGGGAAATGGTTACAAAAAACCCAACGAGTAACTAATAATCCCATTATAGATAAAAAAGTAACTAGCATGCCTTTTTCTAATGAATTATAGAGTCGTACTTTTTCATTGACTAATAAAGTTATCAAATGGAGTGTAATTACAACGGAAACCGTTGAAAAAGAAATATGAGTCAAAATATGTTCTAAAGTCGAAAATAGCATATAAAATTATAATTATATATAAAGAAATCCCTCAATTATAAATTATCAAATGAAAACCCGAACCAAAATTCCTTTAATTTTTTTTACATAGAACCCTTTAAATCTTTTGATACTTTATTAAGATGCTATGCCGCCACTCGGACTCGAACCGAGATGCTATCGCACTGCTTCCTAAGAGCAGCGTGTCTACCAATTTCACCATAGCGGCTTATTTGAAATCATAATAACATTTTATTTTTTAATCGTCGAGATTAATTCAATACAGTAAAAAAAAAATTTTTGGGGTAATTATAAATCCATTTTTTATCTTTTTTCAAAATTAGTAAATAACAAATACATAGATCCTTTGAATATGAATACAAAAAAATAAAACTTTTTGGATCATAATTTCATTACAGCACCAAGGGCTTTTTTGATATTTTGATATCCAAAAAAATGAATTAAACAATAGATATATTTTTTTCTTTAGTATATAGGTTATTTTTTGTTGCAACAAACCTATTTAATATTGAACTTAATATGTCAAAATTTTAAAATTTGCTGCTGAAAAAAGAACTTCGCATATAATCTTTATCTTCAAAAAAAAATATATAGCTTTTTAGATTGATTGGAAAAGAATATAATTCCTAAAGTTAAGGTTTACCTATTTTTTATTTATCTTTTGTTGTGATTTATAACTAAAAAATTTTTAGAATTTTGTTGTGACAAAATAAAAAGGTTGATGGGGAAAAAATCCCCATCTTAAAAATATAAAAATAGACTAAAAAAACGATGATGATTCAAAAAATTTTTTTTAAGGCCTTTTTATGGTTGACATATCATAAGAAAAAAGCTAAACCTTTTTCTAAGCATTAATTAATAGACGCAAAATCTTTATATTATTATATTTTATTTTATTAATTTAATTTTAAGTTTTACATAAAAAAATTTTTCAATTTAAAGAGTCAAAATTAAATTTCTTCAAAATTTCTCATGCTAATTTGTTCTATATTTAGGCTCTTTTTTTTTTTCAGATCCATTCTGATTATTCCAAGTTTTGAGTACTTATTTTTCGTACAAAAAAACTTTTAGAATTTCCGGTATAAAGGGATTTTGCTAACGAAAAAGCTTTTAACGCTGCCCAATACCCTTTTTTTTTCCAAATATTTTTACGAATACACTTTTTGGAAATAGAAGTACGCTTTTTTGGAACTGCCATTTTAAATTGAATTGATTCTTGATTGTTATAGTTGGATGTGAAAGACATCTATTATTCAAACAAATCTTTGTTTCTTATTTATTATCTATGTATTTATATTCTAGATGATAATCTCTTAAAAATTTTTTTTTTAAAACAAAATAAAAAAAAAAAATTATTCGATTAGTAGAAACAAACTCTTTTATGATGCATAGACTTTTATAAAAAATAAAAAAATGAATATGAAATTTAAAAGTAATTAAGATTTCTAAATTAATTCAAATTAATGAAAAAAATTTCACCTTATATTATATCTCTATCTCTATTTTATTTTTGTTGTGTTATATTTAAATTTAATTTATATGTACAAACTAAACCACGCCGATAAATTTAAAAACCTAATACTTATTTAATCTTAATTGCAAAACTTGACTTTAGTTTTTTGAAAACATATAAAGTATATATATACTTTAGGATGGAAAAAATTTTTTGAGTAAAACAAGTTGATAATTCTGAATAAATTATAGAAGAAACTAAGTCGTTTGTATCATTATTAATTTTATTAAAGCTTTAGTTAAGTAAATCTTATGATTAAAGGTATTTCTTATCCTGTAATCTATATACGCATTATAAATTATTTAAATGTAAAAGAAAGTGTCATTTTTTTATCGTCCCTCTCAACTTAATCTATTAACTTAATCTATTAAAGGCAAGAACTGATGAATACTAAAAGATGCAACCTGAAATAAAAATTTTCTATTATGGAACATATATACCAATATGCATGTATCATATCCTTCATTCCACTTCCAATTCCTTTGTTAATAGGCGTCGGGCTTCTACTTTTTCCGACAGCAACAAAAAAGCTTCGGCGTATATGGGCTTTTTCTAGTATTTCTTTGTTAACAATAGTTATGTTTTTTTCGATTGTGTTGTCGATTCACCAATTAAATAGTAATTCCTTTTATCAATATGTATGGTCTTGGACTATTAATAACAATTTTTCGTTCGAATTTGGCTACTTGCTCGATCCACTTACTTCTATTATGTCAGTCTTAATCACTACGGTTGCAATTTTGGTTCTTATTTATAGCGATAATTATATGTGTCATGACCAAGGATATTTAAGATTTTTTACTTATATGAGTTTTTTCAATATGTCCATGTTAGGATTAGTTACTAGTTCAAATTTGATACAAATTTATATTTTTTGGGAATTAGTTGGAATGTCTTCGTATCTATTAATAGGTTTTTGGTTTACAAGACCTATTGCCGCGAATGCTTGTCAAAAAGCGTTTGTGACTAATCGTGTAGGGGATTTTGGTTTATTATTGGGAATTTTAGGTCTTTATTGGGTAACAGGCAGTTTCGATTTTCCTGATTTGTTTGAAATATTTAATAACTTAATTAAAAATAATGAGGTCAATCCTTTATTTTCTATTTTTTGCACTTTCTTCTTATTTTTTGGTGCAGTTGCAAAATCCTCCCAATTTCCCCTTCATGTGTGGTTACCCGATGCTATGGAGGGGCCTACTCCTATTTCAGCTCTCATACATGCTGCGACCATGGTCGCAGCGGGGATTTTTCTAGTCGCTCGACTTTTTCCTCTTTTCATAGTTATACCTTATATAATGTATGTAATAACTTTTATAGGTATAATAACTGTTTTTTTAGGGGCTACCTTAGCTCTTGCTCAAAAAGACATTAAGAGAAGTTTAGCTTATTCTACAATGTCTCAGTTGGGTTATATGATGTTAGCTCTAGGTATGGGTTCTTATCGAGCTGCTTTATTTCATTTGATTACTCATGCTTATTCAAAAGCATTATTGTTTTTAGGATCCGGATCTATTATTCATTCAATGGAAACGCTTGTTGGATATTCTCCAGATAAAAGTCAGAATATAGTTCTTATGGGAGGATTAACAAAACATGTTCCAATTACAAAAAATGCTTTTTTAATAGGTACCCTTTCTCTTTGTGGTATTCCGCCTTTTGCTTGTTTTTGGTCCAAAGATGAAATTCTTAATGATAGTTGGTTGTATTCACCAATTTTCGCAATAATAGCTTATTTCACAGCCGGATTAACTGCATTTTATATGTTTCGAATCTATTTGCTTACGTTTGATGGACATTTAAACCTTTATTGTAAAAATTACAGTGGAAAAAAAAGTAGTTCCCTCTATTTAATATCTCTATGGGGTAAAGAAAGATTTAAAACAAAAAATAAAAATTTATTTTTATTGACCTTATTAACAATGAATAATAATAATCGAGAAAGTTCTGCGGTTTTTATGAAAAAACCTTATAAAAATTCGGAAAATTCTTTGAAAATGATGCGTTATTTTATTACTATTACTGATTTTGATAAAAATAAAATTTCTGCATATCCTTCAGAATCGGACAATACTATGTTATTTCCTCTCATTATATTGATTCTGTTTACTTTCTTCATTGGATTTATAGGAATTCCTTTAAATAAAGAAGGAATAGAATTGGATATATTAACTAAATGGTTAACTCCACCCGTAAATCTTTTACATTCAACTTCAAAAAATTCTGTTGATTTGTATGAATTTGTAATAAAAGCAATATTTTCTGTTAGTATAGCTTATTGGGGAATATTTATAGCCTTTTTTTTCTATAAACCCATTTATTCATCGTTAAAAAATTTTAACTTAATAAATTCATTTGATAAAAGAGGTCCTAAAAAAAATTTTGGGGATAAAATAAAAAATATTATATATAATTGGTCTTCTAACCGTGGTTATATCGATGCCTTTTATACAACTTTTTTTATTAAGGGGGTAAGACGTTTGGCCGAGCTGGTATCTATTATTGATAGACGAATAATTGATGGAATTCCAAATGGATTTGGTATTACAAGTTTTTTTTTCGCCGAAAGTTTCAAGTATATAGGAGGAGGTCGCATCTCCTCGTATCTTTTATTCCAATTGATTTTTTTATTAATTTCTTATTTATTTTTAGTCCTATGATTGCATCAACTAAAAATTTACAAAATTTTTCTTGATCTTCTGAACCAATTTGTACTTCTTCTGGAAGTAAAGAAATTCCTTTCAGATTGAATGTTGATTCCCCATAAAATTGACTCATTAACTGCATGAAATGCCTAATTTCTTTTGATATTGATTTTTTTTTAAATGCATCTTTTTTCTGTTCAAATTCGTGGTAATTATAATCATTACTAAGAATACTATGAATCTTATTTATAAAAATTCCATCTATCCTATTTTTGACTGCAGTTTCATTTATAATAGAGGGTGAAAAGCATTTTTTTATTATTCCACGATAGGATCCATTTAAGAAAGGATCATTTATTTTTGGCAAATATTCCTTTTTCGTTTTCTCATTGCATAATCGAGTTTTTTTATCGAGTCCATCTATATAAAAAAGTCCTTTGTCTAGAACTGCAATTCTATTAGCAAATTCATTGCTTAAGCTGTTTTTTTTTTGTTCATTGTTATAAATCCAATAATTGTATAGTTCATCGTATAAGAATTTTTCTGTTGTAGACAAAGAAATCTTTCTTTGTATCATTTCCCAGAAAATGGATAAACTGGGTGGATATGTAAAAGAAATTCTTTGTTTTCCATCATTTTTACATGTATAAAAAAAATATTGTGACATTTCCTTTCTTACCGCATTTTCAAATCGATTGTTTTTTATATATCGCGTTGGACGATTCCAACGTTTATAGTCGAAAAGCAGAGAAAGAAGGGGTTTTTCAAACCAGAAGAGGTTTTTCTTTTCTTCTTTAAGTATTTCTAACTTCGAAATATCTTGATTGCCAGAATAATAAGTTGGGCTGTTTTTATAGCATGCTTCTTTTAAGTGCAAGTTGAATTCATCCTTTGTTTTGTCCTTTCCATTCACTCGGATCTTTTCCGTTTCATCCATTTTGTCCGGATCCTCCTTTTCGTCCGAAAAAAGGGAAGGAGGAGGATCTTCTTCGGTGAATCCCTCTTCTTCCTGTTTAGTCTCCTTCGTTTCGGAAGTTTTTTCTATTTCTACATCTATTTCTTCCTCAATTTCTTTCCTTTCTGAGTTTTCTTTCAATTTCTTAGTAAAAATGGGTGACGGCATTCTGCCTAAATAGTATACACAGGTAATAAATAAGAGAATACTAAAGATTCGAGCCATAGAATTTTTCAATTCTGACACCAGATACTTATTAGATCGAATAAGTACATTAGATCTAATAGAATGATTTTGCTGTATCCAAACTAATACCAACCCAACCCATTTCATGAATAAAATGTGACCAATTAACCAACCAACAAAACTACTTGTTACAAATAATATCTTGTTGTTGCATCGAAACATATAAATGTTTACTAATCTGGCTAACATTGAACTTGGTAAAATGAAATGGTTGAATAATTGAAAAATTAGATTATTCAGGAATACACATTGAATGCTGAGATTGCGCATTGAATTTCTGCTAGTAGATCCAAAAAAAAAAAAGTTTTTGTGATTGTTCCAGAAGAAATGAAACAAAAGGTAGGGTAGAGCTAGGACAGTTATTGTATGAGGTCTACCCAATGCTAGATGCAGAGGCGTATAATAGATCGATATGAACATCATGAGCTGTCCCATAATAAAACCAGTTGTTGCTGATACCTTCTTCTCGGTTCCTTCTTCTCCTTCTTCCATAACCTGAGCTCGGAGAAGGAAGAGATAAGAGGGCCCTATGGAGAATGTGGTCAGAAATCCATAATAAAGTCCGACCACAACGACCGAATTTATTATCTTCATGCATAAGGATAATAGATTACCTAGTAGAAAAGATTGAAAAATCATCAGAAACCTTCCTTTTTCTTTTGTATTGAAATTTCTGGATTATTATATGATGATTTTTTAACTTTCCATATATAAATAGAAAGAGATAGACTAGAAACGACATCTCTTATA